TACTTATTAATTTATAATTGAATTTCATAATTCAATTTCATTATTTATTAATGATTGGTTCGGGCTATATATATTTTTTTTCATAGGAAATATAGATATCTGATAGAAAGTTATTTATCTTGATGGTATATTTTTATGTTTTTTGCTTATGAGGGAAGGGTACCAAAACAAACAAAAGGTCTTACTATTCTTTTCTTTATGCTTACCTGTTCCATTAGGAACATTCCTTTGAGATTTCCAAAGGTGTGTGTATTGTATTTGTACTTAATGCTTCCTGATTCTACCAGAAATCCTATAATAATATAGGAACTTGTTACAAATGTATTCATTGAATTGGTTTGGTTCATCAATAGCCTTAATTCAGAATCCTATTTTGACTCTGTGCCATTGATTCCACTATGATTATTAATCAATAATGGAATAATTCCTTCATGGAGATAGGGGACATAATTCACATGGATATAGTAAGTCTCGCTTGGGCTGCTTTAATGGTAGTCTTTACATTTTCTCTTTCACTTGTAGTATGGGGAAGGAGTGGACTCTAGGGCTAGGGTATTAATTGAGTAATCGATTGAGTAATCGAATTGTATCAATTCTTTATTGATCGTTTTGCGAAGCCTTAAAAAAATGTTTCTGTTTCCAAATTGTACTGGAATATGGTAATGCATAAAAAAATTCAATTATGAATAATAATCATTCGATCAAACAATGAATGATTACCATAATGGAATTAAATTTTGAAACTCAAATCTACGCATGATAGGAAATTTTTTCTAATCGAATTTTTCCTAAATATTCTATTTTGGTGAATCAACTCTTACCAGAATTATGGATATTACAACGAGAAAAACCAATCCCTATTTTTTTCTTTATTTGTTTCCCCTTTTTCTTAACTTTTACTGTTTGAAGAGAAAGTCTGCTGCTATAACGGCAATACATACTTTCTTTCCACAGGAAGCGATTAGCGGTTGTCCAAAGAAAAGAGATCCTACACCTAATAAAATGAGATCTTTCTTCCGTTGAGCGATCTGTACATCGCACATTTCACGTTTGTTTTAGACTCCTAGAAATTTTTTTATGCTTTTTTTTGACTCATCTCATCACAAATGTATTCTATTTATATGTAGCGAAAAAAAATAGAATTCGAGTGCTATTTAGAGGTACATCTAATATATGTACATACATATTGTAAATTGATCTATATGAAATGAATGAAGACTAGATTCGTATACAACTTTATAAACGTTACGTTATATAATAATAAATAGTATATAATACTAGATAGTGTGGTAGAAAGAACTATATATATAGTTCTTTCTACCACACTATCTCAGATACTTCTACTTCTGATTCCAGCCCTATCATTTAATTTAAGACTTAAAGTTGGAATCTCTTTTATTTCTTCAATCATTGATAAGAACTAATAATTCAAGTTTCATTCAAATTAATTATTTTGGCTGACCGTTTTTACGTATATGATAAGTAAAAAAGCAGTAGGAACTAAAATAAACAGTGCAGTAGCAATAAGTGCGAGAATATTGACTTCCATAATCTTCTTTTTTTGTTTCGCAATAACTCGGGATCTAATCCCATAGAGATGATAAATTTGACTCCTGTAAATTCAATGGGATGAATTGCATCCTGATGATACTGAATCAGATCAATATTATGAATAACAATATCTGATCTATCAAATCGATTCATCGTCGAAAATGAAATAGTATAACATAGAAAAATCTTTTATTCATACTAAATCAAAAATGCCGTTTTTGATTGGATCATAAATCCTATCATTGGATTTTCATCTTTTTTTTTCACTTTTCTTTTCTATAACCTATTATCTTCCTTATACAATTCTACTACTTATACATACAATAGTATATATACAAATACATACAATTATGAGGTATCATATGACCGGTATTCTATGGGTCATACACAAATCCAATTCAAACAGTAGAAGTGAGATGGAAAAAAGGACAGATTAAGTATAAAAAATCGAATATTCCAAAAATTGACTAAATACTAAAAGGGGGCCTTGCTTGTTTGGTCTTTTTTTTATTTAATAAGTATCTTCTTCTTGGATTGGGATTAGAACGTATACATCACAAATTCAGTATGCTATTTGAATGAGATAGGTTGTTTCCAACCAATTACTATAGTATTAGAGGATACACAAACAAAGCCGGAATTCGAAAAAGTGTGGTTTAACCTGAACCTGAAAAGTACTCTGCCGAGGTAATTATATTAAGTTTATTGTGTATCGTACAATAAACGAAGATAATTTGTGTCTGCACTCCCGGTAAAAATACGGGCACTCTATAATTCTATTTTGCTCTCTGTCTTCCTTTTCACAGAAAAGAGAAAGATGAATTGAGAAATTCATCGGATCCTAGTTCGGGACTGACGGGGCTCGAACCCGCAGCTTCCGCCTTGACAGGGCGGTGCTCTGACCAATTGAACTACAATCCCAGCGAGGTATATGGAATACATACTCTTATGGTTTCATAAGAATATTCTACTCGTCATATTGTAAGAGATACACGAATGATATATTGATATCATATCCACATAAATATGTGTTTTAGTGAGAGTGATACGAATTACTAGTAACCTGTGGTTTTTTTATTGTAAAAAAGAAATAATCAATCTTTCAATAAGAAAAAAAGATCCTTTTCTTGATACTTTACTTAAGGATCATGAATATGGATCGTTAGAAAGATCAGAACAGAACGAATGAGAAACATATAGATAGAGCAAAAAAAATTGATTTTTTCTCTTTATTTATACGGATCAGACATTTCTGTTTCTGTAGGACGAATTTATTATATCATACTCATGGAGCGGTGCATTTTTGGGCCGAGCTGGATTTGAACCAGCGTAGACATATCGCCAACGAATTTACAGTCCGTCCCCATTAACCGCTCGGGCATCGACCCAGGAAGAATTCATTCTAGGCTTATTGATAATCCACGATCAACTTCCTTTCGTAGTACCCTACCCCCAGGGGAAGTCGAATCCCCGCTGCCTCCTTGAAAGAGAGATGTCCTGAACCACTAGACGATGGGGGCATATCCGCCCGACCGTCATCATACTATGATGATAGTATGATCAGTTTTTTGGAATTGTCAATATAATCTAATGGTATGGCTAAATCCAAAGAGTCTTTCCTACTTTCTATGTTATGATTCGATAGATTTTTTTTGTTTGATTTGATACTTCACTTCATGAATGAAGCATCTCATACTATATAACTCTATATAAAATATTCTATATAACTCTATATAAAGAAGTATAGGATTCCTTCGGTTCGGTCAATGATTGGTCCGACCTGAAAAAGGGGGTAAACCCCCATTTCATTTCTTTTTTATTCATTGCTTCGTTTATCGTTCAGATAAAATATGCCTATAACTATCTCACACTAAGTCAGAAAATGCAAAAAGGGATAAAAAAGTTCTTTTTTATAAGAATTCGATTCGGGGTACGAATCCCCTCATCACATGATTCAAGAAAATGCCTTGAATCTATGTCGATATTGGATTCGTAAATCAAGCGAGTCTTGTTCTGATGGGTCAGGTCAGTCAAAGTAAACAAAGCAAGGGGGATCAGTCTTGAAACAATTCACTGCATTTTCTCAAAAAGAAAGAGAATAATTTTACCTCTAAGTAAATCAGATTTTTTTCTGAATGAGTTCATATGTACATATATACCTATAGTACTAGACTAATGCATATATACATATATGCATTAGACTCCATAATAGAAAATGACTAATTCATGAATTAAATAGGGCCTTTTTAACTCAGTGGTAGAGTAACGCCATGGTAAGGCGTAAGTCATCGGTTCAAATCCGATAAAGGGCTTTTTCCAAAAAACTCAAGTCACTCAAGTCTTATTCTTCGTTTTTCAACGTAGAATAGAGATATTGTTGATAAAAAAAAGAAAAAGGTAACCGCATTATAATGAGTTCCGCTTATTAGGAGTTTTTTTATAGTTAAAAAGTTGAACATTGAATCATTATTATAATGACTAATTGCACTTTTATTTTAGGGGATTCCGCTCTGTAGTGACATAATAGTCCTCTTCATATCTTATATATTCCATTTTTTTGTCCTGGGACAAAAAATATTCTAGATATCCAATCTCTATTATTAATTGCCAAACCAAAATATTCCTACTTCCCCATTTTTCCTATCAAACTATCATAACATAAAATTATAAAAGTAAGTGGACCTAACCCATTGAATCATGACTATATCAGCTATTCTGATATATAAATTCGATATATATTAAATCCTAGAAGCGGTTTTATTTCCTTGGAACATACAAGGCAAGAATTTTTCGATATTTCTTATTTTATCTTCTTGTTACTGGGTGTTCCATAGGAATAAATCGCTATTCTTTTCCGATACATATAAAAAAGTATATTATATTTCGAAAATATATTTTTCAATAGATTTCCTCGGTTTCAGAATCCAATATTGTTTTGTTCCGACAATGCAATAGAGAACGAATGCGAGAAAGGGGCTTTCATTTCCAGTCTACAATTATTTAATATTTCATTTATGGGCAGGGAAAACAGAATTTTCTTATTTTTTTTGTTTGTACCGTTAAAAGATATACTCTGGAATATGAGTTAGAGGACAATTTGGGGTTCAAATGGTTATATAGTGTTATATAGTAATAGTAAGAACTAATCGAATCGAACTCGTGGATTTACCTAGTTCGGTTTATGTCCCAATAGAAAAGAAAAAAAAGAATAATTTGTATCTTCGAAACCCATTGTAATTGTAAGGGGCATTGAACGAAGAATCGTCCATAGATAATTGAACTATCGCGCGCCCTGTAAATGAGATGAAGTGTTCGGAAATGGTTGAAGTAGTTGAATAGGAGGATCGCTATGACTATAGCCCTTGGCAAATTTGCCAAAGAAGAAAATGATTTATTTGATATTATGGATGATTGGTTACGGAGGGACCGTTTCGTTTTTGTGGGCTGGT